GCCATTCAAGGATATCTGGTATTCGTTTTATTAAGAAAAAGGAAAAATATAAAACATAAAAAAGATATAGTCTCTCCTGTACTTTATATCTTTTTTTTTATTCCTATGAAATAATGAAATACCAGACGAAAAAGAAAGGTTTTAGATTTTATAAAAGGTTTAGATCTTAGAAAGGGGTATAACAAAATAATAAATAAATAGAAAATAAAAAATAAGAAAACTAAATAATAATAAATAAAATAAGAAAAATACTCAAAGAGAGTGTTCTTAGCTTATTGAAAACGCCTTGTAATCTTCAACCAATTCTGTGCTTCGATATAATTTCCAGGAGTAAGCGCTATGGCTTGTTTCCAATACTCAGCGGCTTGATCGAACCACGCCTCTGCAATTTCGGAATCTCCCTGACGAATGGCCTGTTCTCCTCGGTCGGAATAGGCGAGTAAATTCCTTTCCTTAGAACCGTACTTGAGAGTTTCCTACCTCATACGGCTCCGTAGTCAATTGTTTTGGTACCCCCCCCTTTTTTTTTTTCTCGAGTTAACCAAAGGGGGTTAATTACATGAGTTTCGAATTTGAATTTTGATTTGATTAATAATCCGTTTTGTTTTATCTTTTCTCCCACCCTCAGAAGAATAAAGCGTAGGCATTCTACTATCATTAGAATTTTCTGAAAGGTAACTATCTCGCTTTCATATAGAAATAGATAAATTTTATATAGAATCTTTGAAAAAGACCTTTCCTCATAAGAAAGAAAGGACTTACTATCTTTGGGATCTGATGCTGCACCGCTGCTCAATACTTTAGGTGATCGCCTCTGTTACATAAGTTGATTCCTAAAGTATGTCTCATATTATGACATAAGACATAAGGAAGCAGTTCTTAGTGTATCGGCCAAAAATCTCGCTAATTGATCTTTACGGTACTTCCTCTATCAATTAGATCCTTTATCCATAGAATAAAGTATATAAGCATATTTTTTTTTTCTTCCTATTTTGACTTCTATGAAGTTTCTTTCTTTGCTACAGCTGATAAAAATCGTTCTTTTTGACGATGTATATGTAGAAAGCCTATTTTTTTTTTACTAGTGGATTTGGCTCTTTCTTTTTCTTTCTATAGTGGAGATAGTCGCACGTAATGACAGATCACGGCCATATTGTTAAAAGCTTGTGGTAAGAAAGGGTTTCGTTCTAGTGCCCGAAAATAATATTCCAAAGCTTTTGTGTGTTCTCCATTACTTGTGTGAATAAGGCCTATATTATAGAGTATATAACTTCGGTCATAGGGATCAATTTCTAGGCGCATAGCTTCATAATAATTCTGTAAAGCTTCCGCATAATTTCCTTCAGATTGGGCGGACATCCGTTACGGTCGTTATTCAATTTAAAGAATCTCCGTTCCAGAACCGTACGTGAGATTTTCATCTCATACGGCTCCTCCCTTATGTGCATAATGAGAATAATACAGTGAATCAAAAGGCAGTAAAATATTCTCATTATGAACTGAATGGGGCTAGTGTTTTTACAAGAAATCTCTAGCCAACCTTACTGCAAAAGATCTTTTCGTAACATCGAGCGCGTCAGTACTAGATAAAAATGTTAAGTTAACTCCAACAATTTCTTTGTCCTCAACGTCTCTTAATTTCTAGGAATTAGTCACTTCAACAGTCTTCGACGGTTATATGGGTATTCAAAGTACGAACGAGATGGATGCTTGTTGTCCCAACCATTGTTCTTAGTTTGATCCCAATAAAGAAAAGGGATAATTTATAACAAAGTTTTCGTGTTGTTGATTCCTAGACGTAGTGCTTCTTCCTCTATGCTGCCTATTTATATGGTACTAGTGGAATTGAGTTAACCTGCAATACAGAACCATAGTTCTAGGTTCAACCTTTCGCTCAATGCTAGAATCGACAATTGAAGCATCTGAGGCTGCATTAATCGGGAATACACAACAGAAGGAATTGTTTTATTTATAAACTTCACCTTCACCAGGCGTAGAGTTATTTCAAATCTTTCTATCCCGACTAATCTTTTTTTTTCCTCAGACTTGATAGTGGTAAGTTAAGTAAAAAAAATAAAAAATCAAATCACACCATCTCGGTAATAGGTAAATGCCTCTTTTTCTCCTGAAGTTGTCGGAATTATTCGTAATAAGATATTGGCTACAATTGAAAAGGTCTTATCAATAAAATTTCCAGTTATCCGGGATCTAGGCATAGGTAGCACTCAATCCATTTTATAATTTATTTTTATTACCTCTCGTGAGAAAACGACCCCACAAAAAAGGAATTGTACGGTACAAAATAACATAAAAAGAGACTTGACTCAGAAAAAAAAAAAAAAATAGAAACTCACTATAAAAATAGAAAACTTTGAATTTTAATCAAATAAAAGTCGCTGGGGAATAAAGAGAATTTTTTTTTGAAAAATTCTTTGTTAAATTTGTTAAAAACAATAAAGATATATTCGTAGACAGCGCGCGCATCCCTTTCTGATAACTAGACCGGCTTAAATCAATGGATAGGGAGGACTCGAACGGGCGGTTTCTCTTTTTTTTTTTTTTCGTTTTTTTAGTTATAGTTAAAATTAGATTGTACATACCGCACCTATCCAATAATGTAATATGAATGACTCGCGATTTACTCGGTTTCTGGTCCAGAATCGTTATGTAGGAAAGATGGCCGAGTGGTTCAAGGCGTAGCATTGGAACTGCTATGTAGGCTTTTTTTGTTTACCGAGGGTTCGAATCCCTCTCTTTCCGTACCTTCATCTAATTTATCAATGTTACTGACTGAAATATATCAAATCACATAAGAATGGATACCTTTATTCCCACCTTTCCTATAAATAAAGTCTGTATTCCTCATTTCTGCGGTACAAAAAATACTGTAAAGAGTGGTCAAAGGATAAAAATACCTCTACCCCTAATATGATATATGATATATGAATGGGAGAAAAGCCCCCCCCCCACGCTTATATTTACTTAGGAACCAGGGGGCAAAATTGTCCGAACCTTTATTTTATTATTTTATTATTTTAGATTATTTATTATTTTAGTTAGGTTTAAGTCTGACGAGAATAATATTCTACGACTAATAATTCATTTATTTTCAAGCCAATCCATTTACTATCTATTATTTGATTGACCAATCCTTTGTGTTGGAATGGTTGAAAAGTCAAATGTTTTGGCAATTCCTCCTGGGCGGATGAATCAAGATGGTTTTGAATCATAGCTCTAGATTTTTGTTCATCCTTCACTGTAATAATATCTCGAGGTTTGCAGCGATAACTTGGTATATCTACTATACGACCATTAACTAAAATATGTCTATGGTTAACTAATTGGCGGGCTCGAGGAATAGTTGACGCCATACCTAATCGAAAAAGGATGTTATCCAAACGCATTTCGATTAATTGTAGTAAAACCTGACCCGTTGACCCTTTTGCTTTTGCGGCGATACAAACGTATTTAAGTAATTGTCGTTCTGTAAGACCATAATGAAAACGCAATTTTTGTTTTTCTTCTAAACGAATACGATATTGAGATTTTTTACCGGAACGCGATTGATTTCTAAGATCGCTTACGGCTCTAGGCCTTTTACGAGTTAGTCCCGGCAAAGCCCCCAGACGGCGTATTTTTTTGAAACGGGGTCCTCGGTAACGTGACATAAAAACTCCTTATTTCCCTTATTTTATTGAAATTTCATATTAAAACTGAACTAAAGGATAAATATGATAAATGGGGGGCATGAAATATTATACTACAAAGACTAATGAGATGGAGTCTCTCCCAGACTTTATTGTATATACAATAATAATGTTTATAGAAAAACAAGAACAAGAAAAGTTCCTTTTCTCTTTTCTTGTTCTTGTTTTTCTGGAAAGCTTTAACTTTTCTATTCATAATGGAAAATTTCTCCCACATAATAATAGAATCGGTGATTCTTAGAAAAAAGGGGAAGGAGCTTTTTCAATATTCTTTGATGTCAAAAAAACATTATCAATCAAGTAAAAAAATCAAACAAATAATGAAAAGCCAGCTATCGGAGTCGAACCGATGACCATCGCATTACAAATGCGATGCTCTAACCTCTGAGCTAAGCGGGCCTACATAAGAATAACAACCGAAATTGTACATCGAAATTGTACATGCACGGGAATTTAGTAAACTACTCGAATCGTAGTTAGTTTTTTTTTATTCTTAGTTATTCAAAATTAATATACATAATTAATATAGAATAGCAAAACAAAAAAGAAAAGAATCGACCGTTCGAGTATCTCAAATTGCATGAGAAAAATGAGAGGGGAAGAGGCATATATAATAAATGTGGTATATATCTATATTGAATTGCGGATACAGAAATGCTAGAATCATTTCGGATTAGACCAAATAGGAGTCTCCGATCGAGATGAAAGAAGATAGACAAGAAATCAAATACAAATAGAAAGACTTTTATAGGAATTCTTTTTTTTTTACTAACTTCTACAGTTCCGATAGATTATAAATGAAAGAAAAAAAAGAATAGCAGCATAATAAGATCGATCTTAATATAAAAAAGGGGGGATATGGCGAAATTGGTAGACGCTACGGACTTAATTGGATTGAGCCTTAGTATGGAAACTTACTAAGTGATAACTTTCAAATTCAGAGAAACCCTGGAATTTAAAATGGGCAATCCTGAGCCAAATCCTGTTTTCCAAAAACAAAACAAGGTTCATACATATACATAAAGACGGAATAAAAAAAGGATAGGTGCAGAGACTCAATGGAAGCTGTTCTAACAAATGGAGTTGACTACTTTGCTGTGCATTAGTAAAATCTTTTCGTCTAAACTTTAGAAAGGCTAACTTTATATACATATGTATGTGTACTAAAATACTATCTCAAATAATTAATCGCAAATAATTAATGATGGCCTGAATCTGTATTTTTTTTTTAGTATTATTTATATCAAACTAATATTATTTATATCAAAATTGCAATAAAAAAAAAAAAGAATT